ATTTAGATGCTACTACCGTATTATCAAGAGGATTAGCTGCCAAAGGTATTTATCCAGCAGTAGATCCCTTGGATTCAACGTCAACTATGTTACAACCTCGGATCGTTGGCGAGGAACATTATGGAACTGCGCAAATGGTTAAGCAAACTTTACAACGTTACAAAGAACTTCAGGACATTATAGCTATCCTTGGGTTGGACGAATTATCCGAAGAAGATCGTTTAACCGTAGCAAGAGCACGAAAGATTGAGCGTTTCTTATCACAACCCTTCTTTGTTGCAGAAGTATTTACCGGTTCTCCAGGGAAATATGTTGATCTCGCAGAAACAATTCGGGGGTTTCAATTCATCCTTTCTGGAGAATTAGACGGTCTTCCCGAGCAGGCCTTTTATTTGGTGGGTAACATCGATGAAGCTACCGCGAAAGCTATGAACTTAGAAGAGGAGAGCAAATTAAAGAAATGACCTTAAATCTTTGTGTACTGACTCCTAATCGAATGATTTGGGATTCCGAAGTTAAAGAAATTATTTTATCTACTAATAGTGGACAAATTGGCGTATTACCAAACCATGCCCCCATTGCCACGGCTGTAGATATAGGTCTTTTGAGAATACGGCTAAACGATCGATGGCTAACGGTGGCTCTTATGGGCGGTTTTGCTAGAATAAGTAATAATGAGATCACCATTTTAGGAAATGATGCGGAAATTAGTACTGACATTGATCCACAAGAAGCTAAACAAACTCTTGAAATAGCTGAAGCTAATTTGAGTAGAGCTGAGGGTAAGAGACAAGCAATTGAGTCAAATCTAGCTCTAAGACGAGCTAGGACGCGAGTAGAGGCTGTCAATGTAATTTCCTATTAGTAGTAATCAAAAGAAAAAAAGAAAAATAGTTATTTATTATACCCTACACACTACATTTTTATTCCACAAAATGAACACAATGAAGTCTAATCTGATTAGAGAACGAAAAAAAGAGGATGGGTAGAAAAACTTATTAGATACCGCCGGATTCCATGGTATCTAATAAGTTCTACCTACTATTGGATTTGAACCAATGACTCCCGCCGTATGAAAGCAATACTCTAACCACTGGGTTAAGTAGGTCATTTATCACCACAAAAAGAGTCTACATCACTTCGATGGATTATAGGTAAAATATGCTTTCTAAGCAATATCAATCTTTTACCAGTAAACGTAAACGGATCAGAGAGTTATCATGTGGAATTATGGGATACCCTTCTTGACAAGAAATTGTCTATATGTTAAAATAATTATGACAAGGGCTATAGCTCAGTTAGGTAGAGCACCTCGTTTACACGTGCGCCAATGCTTTTCAAGGGAGCCAAGTATGCAATGACCATAATTTCTTTTTTTTTTTTTAAGAAGTAAATGTCTTACTCCGTAGATTTGAGAGAACAAGAGAAAAATAGCCTGACAAATATTTGGTTTGATCCGATTAAAGTGCGAATTCCGGTGCCAAATCAAATAGAACCTGCCATTGTAAGGTAAATGCTCAGTCCATTCAATGCCAGGCATAATGAGTCTAAGGATCTCAAAAGAACCTCTTTTCGTCCTATGAGCTTCGAGGTGTATAAAGTTTCATATTTGACTCTTGCAGCGGAGCGATAGAGATTCCATTTCACTTAAGTTAATCTAGAGTTAATCTAGGCCGAAGGCAGACCTAAATAAAGGTCACCCTTCTTTGAAACACTTTGGTATTGCTCCTATATCAGGATACAAATAATGAATCAGAGCACAGGGAACCATCTCATTATCTTTTTATCTTCCTGTAAAGAAAAAATATGGTGGACTAACTGATCTTTACATCAGTTGATGAAAGAGCCCAATGCAAAAAAATGCATGTTGGGTCTTTGAAACAGTTCAAATCATTTCGATAAAAATCAGTTTTATCTGTTTTACCGAGAAAGTCTACGGTTCGAGTCCGTATAGCCCTAATACATTCCATTTTTGTTTTGTATAGAAATTTTCGTAGTAATAGTAACAAGAAAATAAAAAAAAAAAAAAAAAAGAATTCATTACAACCCAACGGACCCAATTGGGTATTTGTTTTACAAATACCCATCTCTCTTCATTCACTTTCATGAATGAATTACATATAATATTTTTCCTCTTTTCCTATCCATGATAAAAGAGTTAGTGATACATTTTTTTTTTTTTCTTCGGTATACCCAATTTAAGTCAATTTAAAAAATGAAAATCATGAAAGATTCCTGTCATTTCAACCTGACCCCCAGCAGATCTAATCCTAAGTCGCACGGATCTAGGGTCTATTATTTTATTTATCTTGAGTATTTGTAAACGCCCTCTTACTAATGGCGGAACAACAAACCTAAGAGATTCTTTCAATTTGTTTCAAAGATAATGTAGGGCCCATTTATTATATATAAATCCATCAAAAAACTTCTTCTATCTTCTAATAGTTAATTAACTATTAGAAGATAGAAGAAGTCTCTTATGTTCTGTCGATCGTTCACG